TTTTCTTTGGTTTAGCCAATCTACGATGAAAATTAAAAAGTGGTAAATTCTCTTTCGGTTGATGGTTTTCTAAATGGAAGTTTTCTTCTTCTGCATTTAAAAAGGGAATAAATAAATCAATCAAATTTCGGGAGGCCTCATGAAGTGCTTCTTTAGGAGTTAGACTTCCATTTGTCCATATTTCGAGAAAAAGTAGTTCTTGTTTTTCATTTCCATTCACATAAGAATGAATACTATGATTTGCATTTCGAACAGGCATGAATATAGCATCTATTGGATAAGTTACATTTTGAAATTTTTTTGGTGCTTTTATCCGATATCCACGATTTCTCTCGATTTGTAATTCAATACACAAATGAATCGGTTCTGTTAAGTTAGCTATATGCTGTGTTTTATCAACGATTTCTACGGAAGGCGGTAAGATGATATCGTGAGCAGTTACATATCCAGGACCCTTACTACAAATAGACGCATCACAAGTTCCATACAGATTACTTCTCAATACTATTTCTTTTAAATTCATTAAAATTTCATGTACGGATTCTTGAATGCCCGCTATATTAGAATATTCATGTGGTATTTTCTCGGATTTTGCGCTTGTAATACATGTACCTTCTATTTCTCCAAGCAAAGCTCTTCGCATCGCAATGCCTATTGTATCTCCTTGTCCTCTCATAAGTGGAGCCATAAGAAATCGTCCATAATAAAGACGCTTACTGTCAGCTCTTGATTCAACACACTTCCACTGTAGTGGTTGAGTAGAAACTATTACTTTCTCTTGAACCATAGTAATATTATTTGATCAAATCATTGAATTATTTATTTCTCTTGAAATACCTTCAATGTTTATTTTTATACACGTCTTTTTTTAGGGGGCCTGCAGCCATTATGTGGCATAGGAGTTACATCTCGTATAAAACTTAATAGTATACCACTTCTGCGAATAGCCCTTAATGCCGCATCTCTTCCGAGACCTGGGCCTTTTATTATGACTTCTGCTCGCTGCATACCTTGATCCACTACTGTCTGAATAGCATTTCCTGCTGCGGTTTGAGCGGCAAAGGGTGTCCCTCTTCTTGTACCCTTGAATCCACAAGTACCGGCGGAGGACCAAGAAATTACCCGACCACATACATCTGTAACAGTTACAATAGTATTGTTGAAACTTGCTTGAACATGAATAATTCCCTTTGGTATTCTACGCAAATTTTGACGTGAACCCATATGTCTATTCTTACGAGAACGAATTCTTGGTATAGATTTTGCCATATTTTATCCTCTCATAAATTTAAGTCAGAGATATGTATGGATATATCCATTTCATGTCAAAACGGATCCCTTTTTTTATTTTGGGTACTTTATATTTTTAGAGTACTCCCTTTTTTTCTAAAAATTATCCTTGTCTTTGTTTATGTCTGGGGTTGGAACAAATTACTATAATTCGCCCTTGCCTACGGATCAGTCGACATTTTTCACAAATTTTGCGTACGGAAGCTCGTATTTTCATATTTGTCGTTCCTTAAATTAATTCTAAATCTCTTTATTGGAAGAAACTAAATTGCTTGAAATTTTTAATTTCGACTCGATCGTTGTTAATAAATTATACGGTAGGCCCTGAGTTGAGTCATAATGACTTTCCTCAAATTTAACGCTATTTAGGGATAGTTCCGTATAATTTATTTTATGTAAAAATTAATTATGTCGAATCCCATTTTCATTCTTTAACTAAATTAAGATCATACCGTTGGAAAGGGATAGTGTATCTCCATGATCATAAATTAAACTACAATCAACCCGGTTTTGTTCTTTCAATTGTATCTGGGAGGCGTAATCCCATTTCTTCTCTTGTGTCAAAAAGATGAGAATTTCATCTATAATTGGCATATCATAAAGCTTACCATATATAGCACAAAATTTCTCCACCAATTCTTTCTAGTCGAGCCTCTCTATCTGTCATTATACCTCGAGAAGTAGAAAGAATTACAACCCCTATCCCGCCTAAAATTCTTGGGATTCCTTGATAGTTAGAATAGATTCGTAGACCGGGTCGACTGATCCGTTTTAAATTGAAAACAATTCGCTTTGGTCCCGGTCTATTTCTTCTATGTCGTAGGGTTAAAACTAAAAAACATTTGTTTCTTTCTTGATGTTTCCTCATGCTTTCAATAAAACCTTCTCGTAAAAGGATTTTAATAATGTTTTCACCGATGTTAGTATATGGTATTCGAACTGTTCTTTTTTTATTTATGTCAGCATTTCGTATATAGGTTAATAGGTTACCAATAGTGTCTTTACTCATAATAAACTAAGATTTTAGTTGTTTCCGAATTTTGATATAATCAACATGCTCTTTTTGAATTATTTATTAATTTTTAAACATTTATGAATTATTAAAGGCATATACATGAGACACAAAAATCTACTAAATTAACTAATTAATCAATTTCATTGAAATACTATAAACTGTATTATGTCCGAATCTTATAATACTTCAGGCGCTAATGAAACGATTTTAGTGAAATTTAACTGTCTTAATTCTCGAGCAATTGCTCCAAAAATTCGAGTTCCTTTTGGATTTCCTTCTTGATCAATAACAACCGCAGCATTATCATCTGATCGTATTATCATACCATTTTTACGTTTGAGTTCTTTACAAGTACGTACAATTACGGCTCGAATGACTTCTGATTTTTCGAGTGGTGTATTTGGTATTGCTTCCTTGATTACTGCAATAATAACGTCACCAACTTGAGCATATCGTCGATTACTAGTTCCTAAAATTCTAATACACATCAATTTTCGGGCTCCGCTGTTATCTGCAACATTCAAATGGGTTTGAGGTTGAATCATATCATTTTTATCGCTTGTTTCAATGCAAAGACGACGTAAAAAAAAAAAAGAAATATTGTTTATTCAAAAGAAAAAACCTACAATTGTTTTTTTCATCCTTTTTCCTTTGTTTCTACACTTCTATCCTGAAATAAGGAATTGAGTTCGTATAGGCATTTTTGATGCCGCTATTGAAATAGCTTTTCTGGCTATATTTTCTGGTATTCCGCTGATTTCATAAAGTATTCTACCGGGTTTAATGACAGCTACCCAATATTCGGGAGATCCTTTTCCTGAACCCATACGTGTTTCTGTAGGTCTTACTGTAACAGGTTTGTCTGGAAATATACGTACCCAAATTTTTCCTCCACGGCGCGCGTTTCGGGTCATTACTCGCCGTCCTGCTTCTATTTGTCTAGATGTGATCCAAGCAGGTTCAAGCGCTTGAAGAGCATATCGACCAAAGCAAATATGATTACCTCGAAAAGATATTCCTTTCATTCTTCCTCTATGGTGTTTACGAAATCGGGTTCTTTTGGGGTTATAGTTGATGGTTATTTATTACTTTCATCTCTACTACAGAACTGGACATGATAGTTTCATCTCATCCAGCTCCTCGCGAATGATACAATTATAAAATAATATACATCTAATTATATTTAATTATTAATATATGGAAACAATATATTAAATCACAGGAACTTTTGATATTAGAAATTTGTATCTTCGTTTTTTTTGAGCTATACATTCAATCCAGAATTCTATAAAATTTGGTTTAGTCTAAGGTTTTAACGAATCTTTATTTTGTTTGGCAGATCGACTACAATTTCTAAATCCCAAAAATTTTCGCGGGCGGATATTTACTCTATTTAATATTCAGTTTTATAGGATTAGTTCATGACATTACTTTTCAAAATAAAAGAATTGATTTTTTTTAGTTTGTTCCGCCATCCTACCCAATGAATCATTAGGATTCGTTTACAATAGAATCTTATGCAATCACAGGTTCTGTCGTTCCCACCGCTTCGCGATTAATGGTTAGATCTAAATTCTACAATGGAGCCCTTAATTCCATTTGTTATTGAGTCAACCCTCTCAGTCTTTATTGACTCAGGGCTCTTGATTTTTTTTATTCTTACATCGAATAATTTTATTTAATTAGAACTCAATCAGTATTAATGCTTTATTACATTTTCTTTTATTAAATGAATTATTGATCTTACATATTGGAATTCTATATCATTAATTTTTTCTCTCTTTCTCTCACCCTTCCATTTATCCACATACTTTATTTTCACAACTCATAAAATAAAAAAAGTTTTCTCTTGTTTTTTTTTAAGTTCAGTTGCTACACTGATATGACCAATATCTCATATCGCGACTGATTCCTTATATCCAGATAGTGCGAAAGGATGAGTTGGTTATTAGTTAATACTATGCACCGGTCTTTTGTTTTTTACTATAAGCCTAAAAAAACCAACGAGTCGCACACTAAGCATAGCAATTATATCGAAAAAGTATTAATGTAATCTTTATTAAACCTTATAAAATAATTATTTTTTTATGTTTTGATTTAACTTTAACATAAAAAAAATGAAATAAAATTTTTTTATTCTATATCCCGGATTCATCGAAATATCAATCAAAAAAATAACGTTTTTTTTTTACTTGTCTACAAATATCCAAATTTTAATACCTAATGCCCCATAGATCGTTCGAACTGTATAGGAACAGTAATCAATTTTAGCCCGAATAGTTTGTAGAGGCACTTTACCTTCCCTGATCCATTCAACACGTGCAATTTCTTTTCCGTCGATACGCCCTGCAATTTGTATTTGAATACCTTTTGTACCTGACTGTTCAGTTAATTCAATAGCTTTTTTCATTGCTTTCCGAAATGAAACTCTATTTTTTAATTGTCCTGCTATAAATTCTGCAAGAATAGTGGGGCGTCCGTAAGGGTTTGAAATTCGCGAAATACCTATGTTTAGTTTTCTGTTCACAACATTAAGTTCTTTTTGGGTATTTATCTGTAATTCTTTGATTTTTAGGGGTTCTATTAATAATTTTGGAAATCCCATATAGATTATGACTTGAATCAAGTCGGTTCTTTTTTGAATCTCTATACATGCAATTCCCTTAACACTTGAAGATATTTTCATATTTTTTTG